CAATTGATCCCTCGTTACGATTCCTGCTCATAAGATAAGTAATAGAATAGGTAGGGATGACAGGATTTGAACCCGTGACATTTTGTACCCAAAACAAACGCGCTACCAAGCTGCGCTACATCCCTTTCAATTGGGTTACAGTGTCATTGTAGAGAATACCCGTATTGTTTTCCACATCTTTATTTACTCCATTTCTATACAAAAATTATCTTGTCATTTCTTCTTTTTGATCTCATATCATAGAACATATAATTAATTATTAATTAATTATTAATTAATTATAATAAACTACTTATATGCGTTACGTATAATGAAACCCGCTGTAAAAAAAATGAATATTTTTGGGAAATGCTGGTACAGAAAAGGGCACGTTTTTTTTAAGAAAAGAAATATTCTACTGAATCGTTGTACATTTCAATTTGAATTAGGGATTCCGCGGACAAATACAAGCGATCATTAACTCCATATATGTCTGATCATATATGTATTACAAATTCCAATAAAGAAGGAGGATTTCAAATAAAATGCGAGATCTAAAAACATATCTCTCCGTGGCGCCGGTAGTAAGTACTATATGGTTCGGGTTTTTAGCAGGTCTATTGATAGAGATCAATCGTTTATTTCCGGATGCGCTGATATTCCCCTTTTTTTCATTCTAGTTAGTAACATGGGAAGTGGTGAAGAAGATTAGGGATTTAATAAAATCTCTGTGACTAATCCCTCCCCTTCCCATCTTTTAATTTTAGAATTTTTAAAATTCGAATAAGTTCGAAAAGAGAAAGAATAAAAGTGGATTCAAATTCAGTGAAACTCGGAACTCGGGCCTCAGGCCCGAGGCTCGAATTAAAATAAAATTTTTAATTTAAATAATTTAAATTAAAATAATTAAAAAGAGAATGAGAACGGAAATGGAAATTGATGGATAGGTCAACAATATCATACAAAATACTTAAATGAAAGACGAAACGCTATATTGGGATTAGAAATGTAGTTAGAAATCATTGTATTACTTATTATTACTATCTTGATTGCAACGAAATTTTTCATAATTTTATTTCGAGTTAGCAACTTCTATTTTTTTTTTTCGTTCCTTTTTTCTCTTTGGATCGCAAAATAGAATAGTTGAGTGAATCAAAAATACAAAGGGGGTTCATGGCCAAGGGGAAAGATGTTCGAGTAACAGTTATTTTGGAATGTACCAATTGTGCTGTTCGAAATGATGCTAATAAGGAATCAAAGAGGGTTGGTATTTCCAGATATATTACTCAAAAGAATCGACACAATACGCCTAGTCGATTGGAATTGAGAAAATTCTGTCCCTTTTGTTACAAATATACAATTCATGGGGAGATAAAGAAATAGATGGAACCGATTACACGTATGTATTGTATGTCATCCTTCCAAGGAAGATGAAAAATGTCATATACCATATATTATATATAACATATATTTAAAGATAAACAAACCAAAAAGAAATCCCCGACAAAATTAGGATTTTCGGGATAAGGAATAAACAAATCATGGATAAATCCAAGCGACTCTATTTTAAATCCAAGCGATCTTTTCGTAGGCGTTTGCCCCCGATTGGGTCGGGGGATCGAATTGATTATAGAAACATGAGTTTAATTAGTCGATTTATTAGTGAACAAGGAAAGATATTATCTAGACGGGTGAATAGATTAAACTTAAAACAACAACGATTAATTACTATTGCTATCAAGCAAGCTCGTATTTTATCTTTGTTACCCTTTCTTAATAATGAGAAACAATTTGAAAGAGGTGAGTCGGCTGCTAGAACTGCGGGTCTTAGAATCAAAAAGGGGGATAGGCTTACTCTTCACTTGAATCAAAATTCCAATACGAACTCAAAGGCGGATTGATGTTTTGTTCGAAAAATTCGCGAATTAAGATGTGAGTGTCGTGTCATAAGAAAAAAAGGATCGGGGAAAAAGAATAAATCTTTTTTTATTGAACGTCTTGTTTGTTCATTTTGACGACTTTATCATATTATTTGATTATATTTTATCATACTAATTTCTATTCTACCTTCCCGGAGTTAATTTTACAGCGCACTCCATTAAAATTTAAAACATTCCTATGGAGTCCTTCCAATCACTTATTTTATAATCTCAGTGGAAATCATAGAAAGACAATTTATATTTAATATAGCTATTTGCGCAAGTATTTTACGATTAAGAAGCAACTGCTTCTTGTACAGATTGTGTATGAAAATATTATAACTATAGTATACTAAATTACCTCGAATTGCTGCATTTATCCGAGTGATCCACAAACGGCGAAAATATCTCTTTTGCCTACCTCTATCCCGATAAGCCGAAAACAAAGCTCTTATTTTCTGTTGAGTAATAGTTCGAGTAAGTCTTGAATGAGCCCCTCGAAAGCTTGATGCAAATAAACGAATTTTTGTTCTACGTCTCCGAGCTATACATCCTCGTTTAATTCTGGTCATTGAATAAATGAAACTTTGATAAATAACTAATTGATTTCTTTTCTTTCAGTTATTCCCTTCCCCTTTTCTAGTTTGTTAATAACAAAACGGATCCTTCCAATGTATAAAATAAAAACTCCAACGGCTTTTGCTACTATAACCTTCCCGCCCACGATTTTTTATTTTTTTTTATAGGCATTTTACCTCGAAATAAGAAATAATATTGATATTGATACTAGATATTAAAAAAAGCATATTAATATTAAAAACAAAAAGTAGTAAATATAAAATAGAAATGAATAAAAAAAAAATAGTGGGTTCCATCGTTTCTATGGTTACTTCTTAAACGGCGAGATCCCTTCTATACACCGGAGCCCCTTCTTTTCTTTCATTTAATCAATGCTATTGTTAACTTGTACAGTTCACACTTTTTGGCTCTACCCATGAATTATTCAGTAATCCGTCTTTCACAACGAGATCCACTTATACAGTAACGGTATTTAATTATGAAGATTAACTGTGTAGCTGACCCTCTTAGTCCGTTGTTGAAAGAGTAAGGGCGTAATCTTTCTTGCCTTTAAATGGGATTCCCCCCGCTTAATGGATAAACATTTGCTACCAATGGGAAATTCTTTCTCATCTTAAATTGAAAATGGAGACGATTGGATTTACACCACTAGAAACCATAAATTTTGATACACAAAAGAAGGGTATGATAGATACTTTTTAGATAGTGAATGGAGTTCTTCCGTTTTATTTTATCTTATTTACTGTTACTGATCACTGATACTGGAAAAATGGGTTCTTTTCTTTTGCCCCAGTCCATGCTCTGAACGAGTCACACATACACCCTAGTACATGTTCCTCGTCGCTGAGGGCATCCCCCAAGGGCGGGGGATTTCGTAACATTTCTGATTGGCTGTCTCGTCTTTCTAATAAGTTGTTTAATAGTTGGCATGTTGACTCGTATACATAATGAGCTGGTTTAGATCGATCCTAACCGGCCGATTAGGAATTACTTCTATAGTAATAAATTAATTAATAGAATACTCTATCAAACCCAGTAAGAAGATAAAATTTCAAATGGCGTATTTGTATTTGCGCGAAATCCCTGTTATTTTTTATTCTACCCCTACATGATCAACAATTCCATGAGCTTGGGCTTCTGTTGCTGACATAAAAACATCTCTTTCCATGTCTTCGGATACAACCCATAGAGGTGTGCCTGTTCTTTGTACATAAACCCTTGTAATGGTTTCGCGCAGCTTCATCATTTCTTCCGCTTCCAGGATAAATTCTCCTGCGGGTGCCTCATAAAAAGAACTAGCAGGTTGATGGATCATTACCCTGATTATATAACCTAATAAATGGTTCTTCTATCTCGAAGAGAAATCAAAGAGAATAAATTAAATAACGAGTAATGATATGAAAACCAAAAGATAGAATTGAACAACCGTACAGGCATCTTTTGCGCATTGCATACGGCTATACAATGGAATTTACTTTAGAACCTCCATTCCATTGAAGAAGTATAAAATCAAATTCAAATATTCAAATATAGGGCCTATCAGACCCCGATCGGTAAATAATCCAATAACCATCCTTCATTTTATTTTGGAGTAGTTAAAACATACTATGATGGTTCCGTTGCTTTATATATTTATTTAGTCTGTTATTAAGCAATCCCAAAGTTTCTTTTTTTTGTATTCTTTCCTAAGATAAATATTGTTATTATCCCTCTGGTGTGAAAACAAAAAAGTTTGTGACGCTGCAATAGGCTTCCGATAAATCAGATAAAATCGGAAATGCCCTTTATCTCATACTATTCGTTCGATATATAATCTAATGATTGATTTTTGAAAAAAAAAAAAAACAAAAATAAAAAAAAAAGGTTTCTCATATCGAATTCAAAATGCCATGCTATTATTACTTAATAGTCATATTTCATATGGCGAAGGCATAGTCTTCTTTTTTCTCTCAAATACAAAACTCATTGGCGCCGAGCATGAGGGAATGCTAGACGTTTGGTAATTTCTCCTCCGACCAGAAGAAAAGATCCTATTGAAGCGGCCAATCCCATGCATATTGTCTGTACATCTGGTTGTACAAATTGCATAGTATCATAAATAGCTACTCCGGGTATTACCCACCCCCCGGGAGAGTTTATAAACAAATACAGATCTTTGCTATCATCCTCTAGACTGAGATATACCATAAGACCAATAATTTGATTCGAGAGATCGCTATCAACCTCTTGGCCTAAAAAAAGTAATCTTGCTCGATAAAGTCGGTTGATTAGGATATAATTGTATCCTTAGGAACCGTACGCGCACCTTTTGATGCATACGGTTTACCAAAAATCGCGCAAAAAAAAAAGAATCAATGTGTAGATTGCAGCCCTCATTCTTTTTTATTTTCATAGGGGGCTCTTTCTAACTTCTAACAAAGGGCTTTTTTTCTTCCATTTTTCAAGAAGGATTTGTTTTGGCCTGTTTACTTTACCTATATATAAATAAAATATATATATAAATAATTTACTAAACTTATCGAATGAACTTCTCATTGATGTATTGTTTCATCGAGATCGAATCCAAATAACGATGCCATTTTCTTGTTCCTGAATGGGCTTTTTCAATTTTTTTAGGTTTATGCTCTACTCCGAGTAAAGATAGGCCCGATTTTTATTTGCACATATAGGGCAAATGTCCCAATACCACGTCTTTTTGCTATGGCTTTTTTTATTTTTCAATTTCATTTATTTCATGTCTTCCACTAAATATTCAATGTATTCATTATATTAAATGTATTCATTATATTACTCGATTGATTAAACAGTTTGAGATCGCTCCTGTTTATAAATAGAATATTATAAAAGTAGTAATCTTAGATATATTACCAATTGGGTTTTTTCTAAACGGAGCCTGGATACTTCATTTTTTTGGTCCAGTCGAGCCAACCATAAATTATTCTAATTGATAATATTAATCTGATACCCCTACAAAAAATAAATAGGATTAAATTGTATTTCACGCTCCAAACTTTTGATAATTCAATCAATCTTTTTTGGGCGAAAGAGGGGATATCTCGATCAGGGGAGAGAATGGGGAAATTCCATGTGACCCAATATATCTGACAAGTCGCACTATATGTCAACCCACGATGCATCTTCCTCTCCAGGACTTCGAAAAGGTACTTTTGGAACACCAATAGGCATAAAATGAAAGAAAAAAATTAAGTACTATATCTTACTTTGATGTGGAAGCGTAACAACGGGTTTATTGTCTTAATAAGATTAGCCTTTATCATAGTTTATCCATAAATTGAATAACTTCATAACAATAACATAAAAAAAGAAAACCGAATGATTATGACTAAAGGAAAATTTTTACGAAACGAATGGGTCTTTGGAATGATATGAACAAATGGGTATGTCTTCACTCAGAGAAAATTAAAGTGGGATCAATCCCCTCTACCATTGCGTATTGGTACTTATCGGGTATAGAATAGATCTGCTTATTTTTGTTCCTACAAATGGAATTCGTCTATTATTACTATCTATTATTATTATTACTAAAAGAATAGAACAAATATTAATTCTTTCCTCGAGAAAATCTACCGAAAGAGTGGGTCCAGAGCATAGTTTTTTTACTTTTTACAATGCAATAAAGTTACATAGTGTCTATTATTCGTTGATTAAAGGGGTATTTCCATGGGTTTGCCTTGGTATCGTGTTCATACCGTCGTATTGAATGATCCGGGTCGTTTGATTTCTGTTCATATAATGCATACAGCTCTAGTTGCTGGTTGGGCCGGTTCGATGGCTCTATACGAACTAGCGGTTTTTGATCCCTCTGACCCCGTTCTTGATCCAATGTGGAGACAGGGTATGTTTGTTATACCCTTCATGACTCGTTTAGGAATAACCAATTCATGGGGCGGTTGGAGTATCACAGGAGGTACTATAACGAATCCGGGTATTTGGAGTTACGAAGGTGTGGCCGGGGCACATATTGTGTTTTCTGGCTTATGCTTTTTGGCAGCTATTTGGCATTGGGTGTACTGGGATCTAGAAATATTTTCTGATGAACGTACAGGAAAACCTTCTTTAGATTTACCTAAGATTTTTGGAATTCATTTATTTCTTTCAGGGTTGGCTTGTTTTGGGTTTGGCGCATTTCATATAACGGGGTTGTATGGTCCTGGAATATGGGTGTCCGATCCTTATGGACTAACCGGAAGGGTACAATCTGTAAATCCAGCGTGGGGTGTGGAAGGTTTTGATCCTTTTGTTCCGGGAGGAATAGCCTCTCATCATATTGCAGCAGGGACATTGGGCATATTAGCCGGCCTATTCCATCTTAGTGTCCGTCCGCCCCAACGTCTATACAAAGGATTACGCATGGGAAATATTGAAACCGTCCTTTCCAGCAGTATCGCTGCTGTCTTTTTTGCCGCTTTTGTTGTTGCTGGAACTATGTGGTATGGTTCAGCAACTACCCCGATTGAATTATTTGGTCCCACTCGTTATCAATGGGATCAGGGATACTTCCAGCAAGAAATATATCGAAGAGTTAGCGCTGGGATAGCCGAAAATCAAAGTTTATCAGAGGCTTGGTCTAAAATTCCTGAAAAATTGGCTTTTTATGATTACATCGGTAATAATCCGGCAAAGGGGGGATTATTCAGAGCGGGCTCAATGGACAACGGGGATGGAATAGCTGTTGGGTGGTTAGGACACCCTATCTTTAGAGATAAGGAAGGGCGTGAACTTTTTGTACGTCGTATGCCCACTTTTTTTGAAACATTTCCGGTTGTTTTGGTAGACGGAGACGGTATTGTTAGAGCCGATGTTCCGTTTCGAAGGGCAGAGTCGAAGTATAGTGTCGAACAAGTAGGTGTAACTGTGGAGTTCTATGGTGGCGAACTGAATGGAATCAGTTATAGTGATCCTGCTACTGTGAAAAAATATGCTCGACGCGCTCAATTGGGCGAAATTTTTGAATTAGATCGTGCTACTTTGAAATCCGATGGTGTTTTTCGTAGCAGTCCAA